GAAGTAGAAAGGCAAGATTTGTGAAAGGCCAGACCCATTCTTCTTGAATCTCAGCCAAAACGGCTTAATACATTTCCATTTTTCTTTTTTCTGCTGCTTTTGACTAGGAAGAAATCCTCTCTGCTCCGATTCAGGTTCTATATCTATCCTCCGCCCTGGCTTGGTGTAGAAATAGTTAGAATTCGAAAGAGATAGGAATCGGAAAGGAGTGATAGAGGACAGGTCATAACCAAGAGAGAAAGGCTTCTTACTTAACTAAGACCAAGCCAAGTGGAAGCATCTCTCTATTTATGTTTTTACGAAAAAAACTCTCTTAAAGAGGCTCGCATGCTGCTAGAGGAAGGCGGCTTCCACGGAAGGTGAATCAACTTATTCGCCTCTGAGGTTACTAGCGAATTTCAAAAAGAAGACAGAGGGAAGGAAGTCAACAAGGGAATCAAACCCAGGACTCGATTACTGACCTTGGTTTGATGTCGCAGCACTTCCTCCCCCTATCGGCTTTAGTAGCAGCCCTTCGGACTAGCTAAGGTGCCAGTTAGTGCTTCGCTTTGAAATCGCCTTCCTTCTTCTTTAGTCTGATGCTAAGACAGCTATCCGAAACAATCTGTTCCAGGGCTCGTGTTATCATTCCGAGTTAATGAAGCTATCACCGAGGCGATAAACATGCGGAGGTGTGCGCTAAAGAATGGACTTTAGTTGACTTAGTCTTTTTCAATATGGTTTGGAGGTGACTCACTTTAATGGTTGCAAGCAGCCTATTCAACCCGAGGACCGTGTCCATTGCTTGGTGTTCTTTCCACGTAAACTTCTACTTTTTTAACTTACCTTTCATGAGGGAACGATATTCATCCTCATTCAACTATATGTAGCTGCCTTTGAGGGGGCGGTCTGCTGCGATGGAGTCTTTTCATTTGAAGCGGACCTTTCCCTGGAAGGGAAGGCGTGAATCCTCGATCCTAGCTAGTTTGATCTATCGAATTAAGGTTTCCGATTGGATTGGTTATAAGTCTACCATACTCTACCATACTTTATCGAAAAGAATGCATGTTCATCCGGATATTGAGAAGGAAGGAAAGAATTTCCTAATCCGGTGTCAACACTTGACTGACCGGAGGACCTACCTAACTAGCTTCAACCGAGTTTTCGGTAGGCTAGGAAGCATTTCTTTGACTCTTCTATGGCTAGTTTTGATCCTTGCGCCGATTCTCGTCTTTCGTCTTTTGTGTGTCGAGCGAGTTTTGAAATAAGGTTCCCGGTTGGCTTTGTATAAACAAGCCTATCTTTCTAACCCTAAGTGAGCCATAGATTGTGAGTGAGCTTTCGGGGAGTAGAGATCGAGCGTAGAAAGACCAGTTGTGAAATTCTTTATTAATTCCATATCCGCTGTGGAATAAAACCTCCGGTTCGTTGATCTGTGGGCATACGGGTCTGTTCCAGAAATTGCTTCGAAACCGGCACCTGCCACTGACCGGAGAGCCGTGTGCTTGAAGTAGTTAGAGAATAAAATGAAGAGTCGATTTCGTCTTGACCTTGATGTGACAGGTCTTGCATCGTATTTGCCTAACGAGGCATTCCACATAGGTCGCCATGTTAAATTACATTCGTTCGGAGGGTTCCAAAACATTGATCGAAGTATGCCCCGAACCACCTATCTCCCTTCCTACATGCAATATAGGACTGCTTTTTTAAGTTTAAGCCTTCTCTTCCTTCGGTCTAATCCCCCGATCCCGTGCCTTTCATTTACTTGAAAGGGAATGCCAACGAGATCTCGTGAGAGCTTTGACTCAGTAAGCTCATCAGCTACGGCTCAGTTAGCGCCAAATTTAGGGTTAGAGGTGGAAGTGACTGACGATCGGGCTTCAAGCAGCTAATCTGTAGCACCTGAACTCCTGAGCTTGCTTGGGTGAGTGGTGGGATGATAAATGGACTGGACTGGTCGACCCTCTCCAAAGTTTCCTGTGAATAAAGCCTTTCTTTAAAGAGCCATTTCGGTAGGTTTTACATTTAGTCATTAGAGGAAAGGAATAGCGGACCCCGAAGACCCAGACCGTGGAAAGCGACTCTCTATAAACTAAATGGAAAAAGAGCTTATCTTATAGCAGCTCTACCAGGGAAGCTTCCTTCGGGATTAACCAACCAATAGGGTGGAGGGATTTATCGTAACATCAGAATAGAATCTTGAGGACGGGATCTTACTTACCTTAGTGGTCTTATAATACTCTTTTGCTTTGGCATTGCCATACGAGGGAGATCGCTCAGTGACATGTCAAAAGATTTCATTGAAAAATACCGGGAAAATGAAATTCAATTGTACTAGGCCAATTATCGTAGATCGGGGATATTGCTGTACTTCTAGCATTTCTTTGAATTCAAACTATCAGGATTTCAAGCCACATGAAACTGCTAAGATCTAGGAGAGAAAGTAAGGGTGAAGAGGAAAGATAGAAGAAAAGACTTGAATGAGAAAGAAACTTCAAAAAAGTGGAAATATAAAGAAATA